ATAGAAATGTTGCATATTTCTATATCTATATCTCCCGAGAACCTCCTTTTTTTTACTAGAATCCCTGTTGGATCGGATTCTAACGAATCCTTAGGGAACTCGTAAGAAACTCTTTATTATAAGATAAGGACGGGAGAACAAGAATAAAAAAGCGGATTATCATACATCTATTTTGTGTAGAAAGATGAATAGGTACACTTATTTAGTTCTACATTCCTTGCACTTATTATATACTTATAATAAATATACTTATCATAAGATATATTTCTAACAAGTACAAATATTAAATCGAGGCACCTATTCTATGACAGATTTCAATTTACCCTCTATTTTTGTGCCTTTAGTGGGCCTAGTATTTCCGGCAATTGCAATGGCTTCTTTATCTCTTCATGTTCAAAAAAACAAGATTGTTTAGATCCGATGGGATCAAATCTCATCAATTTATTTTAACACTTGGACTTGGATCATAATACAGATATCTTTTAGTGGAATAGGGTACGGTACGACATGTGACTCCCTCCGAGCACAAATAAAAAAGCTGTTATTGTTATGCATGCAGATCCATGATATATGGATAAATGCATGTATATTATATGTGGGTATAGCTGTTTTTGTTTTCAAATAGATCAGCGAATATCTGAAATAGAAAGTCAATGTATCTATATGTATGTAGATATACATAGTGGGATCATATGAAGGGGATGTTATTATTTTATATCTAACCAATTCGATGAATTACTCCTAATGGTTTACATCATAATAGTGCTAGTTGATGAGAGTTACTTCGGGATCAAAACAAAAAAAAGTAAAGTCAAATTCATTTGGCTTATTCTATTATCTCAATTGCAATAGAATGCAACTGGATCGAGTATGAACTGGCAATCCGAACGTATATGGATAGAACTTGTAACGGGGTCTCGAAAAACAAGTAATTTCTGCTGGGCCTGTATCCTTTTTTTAGGTTCACTAGGATTCTTATTGGTTGGAACTTCCAGTTATCTTGGTAGAAATCTGATATCCGTATTTCCCTCTCAGGAAATCCTTTTTTTTCCCCAAGGAATCGTGATGTCTTTCTATGGGATCGCCGGTCTGTTCATTAGTTCCTATTTGTGGTGCACAATTTCGTGGAATGTAGGTAGTGGTTATGATCTTTTTGATAGAAAAGAAGGAATAGTGTGTATTTTTCGTTGGGGATTTCCTGGAATAAATCGTCGCATCTTCCTTCGATTCCTTATGAGAGATATCCAGTCAATCAGAATGGAAGTTAAAGAGGGTCTTTATCCTCGTCGTGTCCTTTATATGGAAATCAGAGGCCAGGGAGCCATTCCCTTGACTCGTACCGATGAGAATTTTACTCCACGAGAAATTGAACAAAAAGCTGCTGAATCGGCCTATTTCTTGCGCGTACCAATTGAAGTATTTTGAAATGAACTGAAGAATGAATGCTTTCTCCGCATGAGGGAAGGAACTCAGGAATCCCCTTTTTAATATAACTGAAGTTTCTTCGGAACGTTTATTCGAGCAAAACATGTTCGATTCTATTTCCCCCGTTCCGTTGGTAATACCGTTGTGTTGTGGCCCATAGAATAAAGCAGGCGGACGAATACGGAACAACCATAATAAGAAGCTATTTTTATCCACCAAAACAAAAACTCTTTTTTTTACATATGGAACTAAACTCAATTCTTTCATACTAGTAACAAATCTAATAAGTATGTATTCATCACACATATCAGAACATTTCGGAATACAGTACAGAATTCATCTTTTTAGGACCAATATTTTGAATTGATACGTTAGATACAGATGGATCGTATCTCGTAAATTATCTCTCTTTCATCAATCGATGTTTCTTTTTTTTTATCCTTTCTTTTGCTCCTTGATGACCAAACGATTGGATCTCTCATAACTATTCAATTTCTCCCTTGTTTTGCCACCCATTTCGGATTTCATCATCAATATTCTTCAGAAATATCCCCTCAATTATTCCTGGGCTGTGGGTAGCCAGTGAAACATTTCGAAATAATTGATTGATCCAGGGGGAGTTCTTTCGTCTCGAAATCCGAATAATATTCATTACTTCAAGTGGTTTTTCGGGCATTCATCGAAAGGAACAAATGAAGATACAATTGGTTCGAATTTGACCAATTGAGATATCTGGGAACTTGATTATTTCTTCATTCGAAACGGACCTTTATTCTATTTCTATATTCTTTCTAGATCCAAGGACTAAACAATTCAAAAAAAAAAAAGAAGGAATAGATCCGATCCATAGGTTCCATACCTTGTTATAGAACTCATGCTTCATAGAAATATCGGATCAGATAGAGTCGGCGAATGAAGCAGTTTCATTAACAATTTACAGAACAGATTAAAAGTGCCAAAAAAGAAAGCATTGACTCCCCTCCCATATCTTGCATCTATAGTCTTTTTGCCCTGGTGGATCTCTCTCTCATTTAATAAAAGTCTGGAACCTTTAGTTACTAATTGGTGGAATACAAGGCAATCCGAAACTTTTTTGAATGATATTCAAGAGAAGAACGTTCTAGAAAGATTCATAGAATTAGAACAACTATTCCTGTTGGACGAAATGATAAAGGAGTACCCGGAGACACAGATACAAAAGCTTCGTATAGGAATCCACAAAGAAACAATACAATTGGTCAAAATGCACAATGAAGATCATATCCATATAATTTTGCATTTCTCGACAAATATAATCTGTTTTGCTATTCTAAGTGGTTATTCTATTCTGGGTAATGAAGAACTTGTCATTCTTAATTCTTGGGTTCAGGAATTCCTCTATAACTTAAGCGACACAATAAAAGCTTTTTCTATTCTTTTATTAACTGATTTATGTATCGGATTCCACTCGCCCCATGGTTGGGAACTAATGATTGGTTCGGTCTACAAAGATTTTGGATTTGCTCATAATAATCAAATTATATCTGGTCTTGTTTCCACTTTTCCAGTCATTCTAGATACAATTTTGAAATATTGGATCTTCCATTATTTAAATCGTGTATCTCCTTCACTTGTAGTGGTTTATCATTCAATGAATGAATGAAGAACTCATTTGATCTGCCGATATCAATCAAATCCGAATGTTACTTCGTACATAAACAAACCATTTTTAATCTGACTCACTCTTTATACTTCTACCCGTCTAAGGGATTCCCCCTCCAGTACAATGGCAGAATCGTGGATAGGGAACTATACTAGCTACCTACCTAATTTATTGTAGAAATTTCCGGGATCAATAATTGGACCATGCAAAATAGAAATACCTTTTCTTGGGTAAAGGAACAGATGACTCGATTCATTTACGTATCGATCATGATATATGTCATAACTCGGACATCTATTTCAAATGCATATCCCATTTTTGCGCAGCAGGGTTATGAAAATCCACGAGAAGCAACTGGGCGTATTGTATGCGCCAATTGCCATTTAGCTAATAAGCCCGTGGATATTGAGGTTCCACAAGCTGTGCTTCCTGATACTGTATTTGAAGCAGTTGTTAGAATCCCTTATGATATGCAACTGAAACAAGTTCTTGCTAATGGGAAAAAGGGGGCTTTGAATGTGGGGGCTGTTCTTATTTTACCCGAGGGATTCGAATTAGCTCCCCCCGATCGTATTTCTCCCGAGATGAAAGAAAAGATAGGCAATCTGTCTTTTCAGAGTTATCGCCCCACTAAAAGAAATATTCTTGTGGTAGGTCCTGTTCCTGGTCAGAAATATAGTGAAATCGTCTTTCCCATTCTTTCCCCGGACCCTGCTACTAAGAAAGACGTTCACTTCTTAAAGTATCCCATATATGTAGGTGGGAACAGGGGAAGAGGTCAGATTTATCCCGATGGGAACAAGAGTAACAATACAGTCTATAATGCTACAGCAGCAGGTATAGTAAGCAGAATAGTACGTAAAGAAAAAGGGGGGTATGAAATAACCATAGCTGACGCATCGGATGGACACCAAGTGGTTGATATTATACCTCCAGGACCAGAACTTCTTGTTTCAGAGGGTGAATCTATCAAGCTTGATCAACCATTAACGAGTAATCCCAATGTGGGTGGATTTGGTCAGGGAGATGCAGAAATAGTACTTCAAGATCCATTACGTGTCCAAGGTTTGTTGTTCTTCTTGGCATCTGTTATTCTGGCACAAATCTTTTTGGTTCTAAAAAAGAAACAGTTTGAGAAGGTTCAATTGTCCGAAATGAATTTCTAGATCCACGGATTCATCAAGTTGGTAAAAAGAGCCGAATTGTTGTGATCGATGCAATTATGTATGATTCAAAAAAATCATGGAAAATGTTTTGCTTGCTTTGTTTATACTGTTTTTCTGCGAGATGCCGGAAATTGCTTGTATCCCATTCCTAGCAATAGTATGTATATTGCGAAGAAGACTACTTGATCCCCCCTTCTTTTTTTCAATCAAAATGGGAGTGTTGTGACTATGTTAGGCCTCCCATTGGCAGATTGTAAATGCCATGTAATGCATCAATAGTTTTTTTGTACCTAATAGAATCGAATTCTAATAGATAATAGGCATAAGTAGGAGGAGAATACACGCGGATAAATGAAAGGAACAAATGATTCTAGGAGGGATTACTCGTCTTCCTAATCTTCCACACAAGAAAAGGGTGGAAAATTCCTTTTCTTGTGTGGAAATAATAATGATTCTTGATCCTGTTCGTCAAAGATTACTATTTATTTGATTTTCCAGTTCTATCGGAACTAGTTTGTTTCGATTCATAAGAAGTAGTGGACAAACAAAAAAAGGGGTGGGAGTAACTTACTGAGTAAATAAAACTTCTTCAATGAACTTATAAAAAAAGTAAAAAAAAAAGAAAATTTTAACTGTGATGAAATAATCAATAAGGATTGGGATATGCGCAAAAATCCAAGATTTCATCTTTTCGCCCGGAGCATTAAGAGTCTTTTTTTTGCTTGAAATTTTCTTTTTCTAGAGTAAGATTAGTATCGAAATGATTT